CAGATCGATTAATTCTTTGAAAGAACTTTTCAGAAGAAGTGATCCCCTCTCTCCTTACCGGTTGATACCCAGACCTACTCCTCTCGCTCTATTTATTTCTTCTTGGATCTTGTTCGTGAGATTGAGAAAAATCAATATTTTTATGTACTCTTCTAATTTTGATTTTTTAAATTCAATACAATATTAAATTAAATAATAGGAGACTGTAAATGAAAGTTTCTTTCTCACACCCACTATCCTAACATTGTCGGAACAAAACAAAAAGATCGTATGCCTTGATATGAAAATATTTGATACATGAAGCCGCGATCTGATTTATATATAAATCAGATATCGATATAAATTAGATAGAGATCAAACTTGATCTTCTTGTGTTCGGTTCGGGAATCAAAGAAAAAGAAACATATTGGAAACAGCTCTTGTCGTGGAACTTGGAATCACCCTTTCTTAGTATCTTAGTATGTAACGCCTAGGAAAAAGCGGATTGAATCGGAAATATCGACGGATTCTTGCGGAGTCCAAAGAAATATCAAATAAAAAAAATCTACTGTTCGAATTTCATAGCTATCGAATTTGCAATTTGAATATCAGAATAGTGGATATAGTCATGATTCAATGGGTTAGGTCCACTTACTTTTTATTTTGTTGATTTCGAATCTTTACAATAGATTAGATTGGAATAATGGAAAAGAAAAATATTTGGTGATCGAAGAGACGACTTCACATTACTCATTAGAATAAACAAGCGTTCAACTTTCTTTTAGCAACTTTCTTTTAGAAGTAGAATTACTATTCTAATTACTATATTCTAACTCATTATAAGGATAACGTATTATCATTAAATTCGAAAGTTTATAGTTTATAATTACATTATTATCCAGTTGGTTACTTTTTTTATTACAAATCAACACAATTTTTATTCCCGTTTCAATATGAATATTACCACTTTACTTTATTTAGATTTATGAAAAAGGCCATAAAGCCCCTTATCGGATTTGAACCGATGACTTACGCCTTACCATGGCGTTACTCTACCACTGAGTTAAAAGGGCAATTGGATTCAATTATTGAAGGAGTCACTAGGCGGATAAGATAGATCTATATCTATCTATATATATATTATAATTATAAGTATATGCAGTAGACTCATAGCGGCGAGTGTCACCTAGGGGAACGATAATTTTGATTTACTTAATTACTTAATAAGTAATAAGTATAAGTATCGGTTAACCCGGGTTTATTGATATTGGATTTGATAAATATCAATGAAATGAAGTGTTTCAAGACCGACCCTAATGGAATTGACTTAAATTGATCTGACCCCATCAGAACGGAACGAAACTTATTTGATTGATACATGGATACATGGACCTACCAATTCGACATAGATCCACCAGATTTCACATGTGATAAAGAGATTCTGTTTGTTCCCCGAACCAAAATTTTAGAGAAAAAAAAAAAAAAAAAAATTGATAACTTGTTAATCTTAATCCCCGTTCCCCGATTTTCGGATTTCTCATTTGTTAATTTCCCAGCTTAGGGCGATATAGGAATAGTCCGATCTCATCTTACCAAGGAGTGGATAAATAAATGAAAGTTAAGTGGAAGAAATGAAGAAAAAATCTTCTTTTATGTCGGACCAATCACTTCCCAAAAGAGTCCTCTACTTTCGTCTTTCGGCCTATTTTTATTTTTATTATTATTTTTTTTTTATAGCAATTTCTATAATAGATTTCTATTTTAGACTAGAATGGGGATTAGAATGAGCGATTGATGGACGAATCAAAAAATGCTATTGGTATGGGATCCGAAAAGGTGGAAAGATCCTTTACTTTAGAGTTAGTCATCCCATTCAATTATATTGACAATTTCAAAAAACTGTTCATACTAAGTATGATGGCAGTCGGGCAAATATGCCCCCATCGTCTAGCGGTTCAGGACATCTCTCTTTCAAGGAGGCAGCGGGGATTCGACTTCCCCTGGGGGTAGGGTACTACGAAAGGAAGTTGATCGTGGATTCTAAATAAGCCTAGACTTTATTCTTCCTGGGTCGATGCCCGAGCGGTTAATGGGGACGGACTGTAAATTCGTTGGCAATATGTCTACGCTGGTTCAAATCCAGCTCGGCCCAATAAGTCGCTGATCCACCAGGAAATGATATAACCCCCTTTGTTTTCCAGAAATGCCAGATACGAAAGACTCAAGAATAAAAAGAGTCCAATTCTCCGATAGATCCCTACCGCTATTTATTTATTTTACCGCTATTTATTTATTTTGTTTGCTCCATTTATTTGTTCCCATAAATTTTGATCTTGCTAATAATGATCTAGATTCATATCAGGATCATGAAATCGAACGCATAAAGTCTAATGAAAAGAATAAAGTAACGCAAAAAAAGACTCTTTTTTTTTTTTTTCATTGGGACATTGAAAAACGAATTATCAATTGATTTGGCAATAACGAAAGGAATCCGTGCCGCTCTCACTAAAGTGTATATCCGTGTGTATATCAATATCTCACTCACGTCTCGGTTCCAACACGTCGATATTTATCTAAATATAAATGAAATTGTTTGAATGAAATCATAAAAATAGGTATTCGGTACATTTTACCGCCCCGGGATTGTAGTTCAATTGGTCAGAGCACCGCCCTGTCAAGGCGGAAGCTGCGGGTTCGAGCCCCGTCAGTCCCGACGGATCCAAATCCAATAAAAAAAAACATCAATATATCTCGCCGTTTCTGTTAAACTGGGGCAAAATAAAATGGTAGAATTTCATGCCTACTGCTCTCCTTTGCTCTTTTTTCTTTTTCATTTCGATTTCTCATCAACCAGTACCGATTGATGAGAAAGAGACATGTGCGAATTGCTACACTTATAGGTAGCATCATATTCAGGCTTCCAAGAGCTACCGTAGGGGGTCTGGTTTTTTTGACTGTCCCCCATCTGTGTATGGAATGGAATCGAGTACCATATCGTTCCCGGGAGCGTATACACAACTGAATTTAAGATCGTTACTTTGATAGAATACTTTTAAGATTAAGATTCAAAGTATCGTCTTTTCTGGTTTCTAGTTTGGCTAACTTAAATTACTAGTTTGAATTTGAAAGAATTTATCTCATTCAAATTTCACGCCGAACTTTTGAGGGATACGTTCTAGTACTAATCCAAGGGAGGGGGGATGATATTCGTAATAAAATAAAGATCAAGCAAGGCGCCAACCCCTCCCGAAGAGGGAATGAATAATCTTTTTTAAGCGTATTGCCAAAGAAGAATAAACTCTAAATAAATCTAAATAAAATAGTCAATTTTATGAAATATTCGATTCTTTTATACTGGGACTCGTCTTTATCACACTTCTTTTTCGTTTTTTTTTAATGATATAATTTTCTTGAAAAAAAAAAAAAAAAAAAGAAAATGAAAAGGGGTTTAGAACTTAACCCCTTCCCTTTTTCTTTTTCTATTTCGTTTCGATTGTTTGTTTTTTTTTTCTAAACCCTTTGTAAACAAGGAAAGTGTAAAGCGGTTAGGGGGTTGTACAAGTAAGGCGGTCGATTATAGAAAAGACAGACTGGAAAAGACTGGTAAATAAAAAAAGTATTAGTATTAAAAAAGTATTAGTATTAAAGTAAAGGAATTCTTTTGATTGAATCAGGAATCAAAGTTTGTATTTGGTGTGTGGATAAAAGAGCTGCCTATGTTATACTATTGAATTCTCGACGATGAATCGACTTGACAGTCAAATATTGTTATTCATGATATTGATCCCATTCGCTATCATCGAAATGTAATTCATCCCATTGAATTTACAAGCGAAAGGGTTATCATCTCTATGGGATTAAATCCCGAGTTATTGCGAAGTAAAAAAAAACCAAACGATGAGACTATGGAAGTAAATATTCTCGCATTTATTGCTACTACACTGTTCGTTCTAGTTCCTACTGCGTTTTTGCTTATAATATACGTAAAAACGGTCAGTCAAAGTGATTAATTTGAACGAAACTTGACTTCTTAGTTCTTATCCTTCTTAGTTCTTATCAAGGATTTAAGAAAAAAATTTCAATTTCATGTCTTAGTCTTAAATGAAACCAACGGACTAGAATCAGCAGTAGCCTATGAGATTAGATAGTATGGTAGAAAGATTCATATATGAATCTTTCTACCATACTATCTATTTTTATTATTTTTATGTATAAAGATAGAAACTGAATAGAGATCAATCTACAATATGGATATGGATCCTTATACATGTTAATAGATACATAGTATCTCAATTCTATTTCTTTGCTTCGTCTATTTGTATTTTCTTTTTGTTCATTCCAATCAATCTGAAATAATCGAAAGGCTGCTCTTACGATTTTCAAATTTATTTATTTCTGATTATTTTCAATATGAATCTCGGTATCCATTAAAAAAAGAATCAAATCGATGAAAGAAAAACGAATTTGGGCATATATTACTAAAAGAAAATCAAGTTAATAAAAGAAAATGAAATAGGAAAGAAATAAAGTAATCGTTTTTTTTAGCATTCCGAAGAAGTCGTTGATTGAGCGGTTGACAGATGATCCAAGGAGTTCTATTCTATAACTTCTTCCGATTTCAAAAAGGGGTACCCCGGCGATTGTCAACCCTGGAGCCATGATATGAAAGGGGTCAATAAAGCATAGCATAAAGCAAATTTCTAAAATACTCAAATAATCAAAAATAATCAAATCGGTGGTAAGTGCGAAATATGTGACTTGACCAAGGCACAATCTTATTATTATTAACTATTCAAATTAAATCGTGAACCCTTTCTTTTCTCTTTGAACAGTCCAATAAAAAAAAAAAAGGGGTCCGGTTTTCCGCGTTCTTCCCCATTGTCCATAGAGAACTCTGGCAAGGGCCGGTTCAGAAAAACCAAATAGAAAATCTAGGAAGACTTCGGTTGGAATAAAATTCCTATGATCTGTATCCCCCTTCCTTTCAAAATAGAAATAGGGGAATTTTGGAAATAGCGGTTTGATTTGGATTCTGAAAGAGCATTATTCATATATATTATGAATTGTATTCTATTCATAATAGAATCGAATACAATTACCTCGCCAGAATCCAAGCCAATAGAATTCCGAAATGAAGGTATTTTGATTAATTCAATTTCGAAATTCTAAATGGAATTAAATTACTGAATTTAATTATTATATTAAAATTAAATTACTGAATTTAATTATTATATTAAAAATAATTAATATAATTAATATAATTAAAAAGGCTTTGCAGAACGATCTATAAAAAAAGTGATACAGTTTGATTCCCCAACTCAATTAGTAGTATCTCTAGAGTCCACTTCTTCCCCATACTACGAGCGAAAGGGAAAATGTAAAGACTACCATTAAAGCAGCCCAAGCGAGACTTACTATATCCATGTGAATGATGTCCCCTATCTCTATGAATATGAAGAATTTCTTCCATTATTGTTTCCTAATAATAGTGGAATCACTGGCGCAGAGTCAAAAAGGGATTCTGGCCCAACGCCCTTGATGAAAGACTCCACTAAATATGAAACGCTCCAATAACTCCACTTAGAACAAGTTCGTATATGATTTCGAGTAGAATCCGGAAAAATGAAACAAAATACACAGTCGCACTTTTCTTTGGAAGTATCAAAGGGAGTGTTACCTAATCTGTAGTAATAATAAGAACTCCTCGTTTTTTTTGTTGCCCTTTATTATCATTAAGTAAAAGCCAATTATCCGTCCAATCGAATATTGATTGAATGCCCGTGCATTCAGAGACTCTTATGAGTCTGTATACTGCATACAAAGTATCTCCCGCCCCTTCCATAACGATTAATTCGATTCTTCCCTTCGGGCTTTTCAATCTAATTCAAGACCCGGTCAGTAGACCCTGCATTAGCAATTAGCAGTGGAAATAAATCGGTAACTCTTGATTTGATATGAAAGCGCTTCTACTACTATAATCTTTCCGTGAATCCTAAATGCAAGGATTAACAGCACTTTAAGTTTAAGGAACAGAAAAAAAAAAGAACAGAAACCCCAGCTATTTCGAATCACGAAAATGTCAAGAGTCGCGTACTTTGCTGTAAAAGATTCGGCGAGTTAGACCAGCCAAGCAGAATAAGGGATTGCGAGTCTTATCGTTTGTTGATCAGGCGACACCCAGATTTGAACTGGGGAAAAAGGATTTGCAGTCCCCCGCCTTACCGCTCGGCCATGCCGCCAAAACGATACAAAATAGATGAAAAAATTCCCCCTTTGCTTGTTTTGTTTGGGGGGGTACTCAATGTCTTTTCTTTTTTTTGTGTACGTCCATATAAAATCTCGTTTTTCTTAATTCCTTGCCTAAAAAAAATATGTCCTTTTTTTGGATCGGCTCCGGTTCTTCAATTGATTTTATAGTATCTCACACAACATCTTAATCCCTCTCTTTTCTCTTTCTTTTTTTCTATTGAAAAATGAAAAAAGAAATGTGCATTTTCAGTCACAAAAGCCAAAATTAAGGACAAATTGGAACCATTAACTAGTGACTGTAAATTCGTGACCAACTCTTGGATTTAAATTGAAATTGTAAATTGTGTTTCCTAATGATAGAAGAAAATCAAAATTGATACCTACCTAATCAATATTGGTTTTTTCTATAAATATAAAAAAAGCCTTCTCCATTTCAATTATAACAGCAATTATGAGTATATGTAAACCCCAAACATAAATCGTTTCGCGGCTAGCTTATTGGTGATCTTATCTGTGTCTGATGCCTCTCTATAGGGAATTTGCCGAAAATTGTCGTACTGCAATTTAGATTGAAGAGAAAATCAAAATTTTGATAGAGCACGACATGCGCTGTCCCGAAGCGAACTGTGCAATAAAGGGGGGCGATGTATATATAGATAGCTATATCGGCACGGGTTTACGAAATACAAGCCGTCTTACGCACTTCAATCCTATTCTAAAAATTCTACTAAAAAAAGAAAAAGGGGGTTCTTCGCAAATCATTTTTTGAACAGTGGAATCCACGAAAAAGGTAAGTGCTAAAAAAATGAGCTTTACGCTGGTATATTGTGTCTGATTCTTATGTCTTTATCTTAGCGAATAGATCAAATCACGACGTTTATTTTTCTGGTATCCTAACGGATTGGAATATCATAATAATGGTATAAATTGAATTATTTTTTTGATTCTATACAAAACTCCGTAAGTCTAAGTGTAATTTATCGCTTCCTTTCCATTTGGATCTGTCTCTTAGAAATTCCAATTTTATTAAGTATAAAATCATCCCTTTTCCCCGTTCATACGTATTTCATACATTCCATCTATATGGAGTTGGGTAAAATTTCATGCGATTCAGTAAACAGAATCTAAATTCCAGCATTCTGCATCGAATCATATGATTCGATGCAGAATGAGAAACAAATGGGATTTTTTGATAAATGGGAAATTCAAAATGCTCGGAGATGGAAATGCAGGAATGTCTACAATACCTGGGTTGAATCAGATACAATTTGA